TGGCGAGACTCCATTAAAAAAAGGGGCCGAGCTTTCTTATGGTATCTTTATGGATATTGAATAAACCCGAGGTTTTCTTCTTGATTATTTTTTGCTTTTCGACATCTACACTTTTTTTATTCTCTAGGTAGGTTATCTATGAAATGCCAATCCAACACAAGTTCTTATTATTTTATAATAATAATATTATTATTTTTCTCAACGTTCATATTGACAATAGTGTATTGAAAAAATATAATTGATCGTGGATAAATAGATCTATTTATCCACGCCCTATAAGTTTTTTTTTACTTTACTTCATGTAAGCGATAGGTTCCTTAAATTCTCTGGGATATATTTCATTTATCTTATCCGGGAATTTTTCAGCATTATAGCTGTTCATTTTTATGTTCATAATTTACTATAAAAAAATGTTTTTGATGGGGTTGTGCAATCCAATCTCTTTTTTTTTTTCGATCGTATCTACACACCATAATTCTATTTTTGGGTTGCTAACTCAACGGTAGAGTACTCGGCTTTTAAGTGCGGCTAAAATCTTTTACACATTTGGATGAAGGAACGGATTCGTCCATACCGTTGGTAGAGTTTGTAAGACCCCGACTGATCCTGAGAGGGAACGAATGGAAAAAACAGCATGTCGTATAAATGAATAACTCATATCATAAATAAATAACTTTAAGATAGAGTACTTAACCCTTACGGGATCGGTACAAAATATTTGTTTAGTTTGTTAGAGTTTTAATTCTTAGAGCGGTACAAAAAATCAATTATGGTTGGATCGAGTGAATAAATGGATAGAGCCAAAAAGCTCCAATTATAGGGAAACAAAAAGAGCAACGAGCTTCGGTTCTTAATTCGAATAATTACCAATTACCCGATCTAATTATACGTTAGAAATATATTAGTCCCTGGGGCGGGCAAAGGTTATGAAATCACTTTAATAAGTGGATTCTTCACTTTTTTTTTGAATCCTAACTATTCTATTAATTATATCCCTGTGCGGAGACGAATGTGTAAAAGAAACAGTATATTGAGAAATATAATTCTAAAGTCAAAAGAGCGATCGGGTTGCAAAAATAAAGGATTTCTAAACATCTTCGGTATCTTATAACGAACAAGAACCAATCGGATGGAAAAAGAAAGAATCCATGGATTAATCATTTCCAAGGTATCTTTTCTTACTATGATACCTTGATACCTTGTTTTGACTGTATCGTACCTATGTATCGTATCATTTGATGACCCAAGAAATCCCCGGTTTTGGTTCAAATCGAATTTCAAATGGAGGAATTACAAGGCTATTTAAAGATAGATAGATCGCGAGAACGGGACTTCCTATACCCACTTCTCTTTCAGGAATACATTTATGCACTTGCTCATGATCATGGGTTAAATAAATCGATTCTTTATGAGCCTATGGAAAATTTAGGTTATGACAAAAAATATAGTTTAATAATTGTTAAACGTTTAATTACTCGAATGTATCAACAGAAGCATTTGATTATTTTTACGAATGATTCTAATCCAAATTTTTTTTTCGGGCATAATAAAAATTTTGATTCTCAAATGATATCAGAGGGGGTTGCAGTCATTGTGGAACTTCCATTCTCACTGCGATTAGTATCTTCCCCAGAAAGTAAAGAAATAGACAAATCTATGACTACTTTACGATCAATTCATTCTATATTTCCCTTTTTAGAGGATAAATTATTACATTTAAATCATGTATTAGATATACTAATACCCTACCCTATCCATCTGGAACTATTGGTTCAAACCCTTCGCTCTTGGATACAAGATGCTCCCTTTTTGCACTTATTGAGATTCTTTCTCTACAAGTATCATAATTGGAATAGTCTTATTACTCAAAAAACGAAAATGATTCTCTTTTTTTCAAAAGAGAATCAAAGATTTTTCCTGTTCCTATATAATTTTCATGTATATGAATCGGAATCCATATTTGTTTTTCTCCGTAAACAATCTTATCATTTACGATCAACGTCTTCTAGAGCTTTTCTTGATCGAACACATTTTTATAGAAAAATAGAACATTTTTTAGTGGATTTTCGTAATGATTTTCATACTATCCTATGGTTGTTCAAGGATCCTTTCATCCAGTATTTCAGATTTCAAGGAAAATCCATTTTGTCTTCAAAAGGAACCCCTCTTCTGATGAAGAAATGGAAATATTACCTTGTAAATTTATGGGAATGTCATTTTTACTTTTGGTCTCAACCGGATAGGATTCATATAAACCAATTATCCAATCATTTTATCGATTTTCTGGGTTATCTTTCAAGTGTACGACCAACTCCTTCAGCAGTAAGGAGTCAAATGTTAGAAAAGTCATTTATTATAGATATTGTTATTAAAAAGTTTGATACTATAGTTCCAATTATTCCTTTGATTGGATCATTGGCTAAAGCTAAATTTTGTAACTTTTCAGGACATCCCATTAGTAAGCCTGCTTGGGCGGATTCATCAGATTCTGATATTATCG